TAGGGTAAAATAAAAAATTAGGAGCAAGGGTTTCATCTGGACTTGTTTGTCTTTGTCCCTAGATAGCCCCCTTCCGTAAAAGGGATCCTTTTTGATTTCTGATTCAGCATTCCTAGAGAATTCGGGAGGTAGATAGGTCTTAATCAGCAACGGGAGGTATTCATTTAAATATCTGTGTCTGTCCGAATCGCATTAACAATGAATCAAGTTACATATGTAACCGATGTTTTTTTGAACTTTTTAGGTATTTAGTTTTTGGCTCTAATGAAGAATTGTAAATCTATGTAACGATTGAGACACATATATTTTAGTCCCTTTACGTTATACCAAGAGTGCAGAAAGAGTACTTAATCCCAGCTAAAAAAATACATATAAAATGAGGAAATGCTTAGCTTAACTTAATATGTATGTATTGTTAGCATTTGATTTTGTTCTATTTCATTGACAACATTCAATGACAATAACAGTCTTTCGGTTTTTGTGAAAAAGAATTTAAAGGGTAAATATTGAAATATTTAATTTAATATAGAATATCCATAACAGTGACAGTTGTTCAGTCTATCTGATAGATCCGAAAAACCTCTACTCGTCCATCTGCTTAATAAAATCAGAATCGAAAGAATAAAGAATAAGGACCTAAATCTTCCCTTATATCAGTCTTTTTTATCTATCTCACGAAAAAAATTGGGTTTCTTGTTCAATCTATTTATCTGCTTTAAATCATTAATGATTCTCAATTCGAAAAGAAACAGAGATTTCTCTTTTTTAATGATGATCAAGCGTAGTCTTTACTGTTAAACTTTATTCAAATAATGGTGTCGAAATAATAAACTTTTTCGATTATAAAACTTTTTAATGATTCCTTATGAGTTAAATCTTTGGTATTGAAAGAAGTGGGATAGGGGTCAATGCTCTCCTATTGAGTCACTTGAAAATGCAGAGTCAAAAAGAATTCATTTTTTCGTGTTATTTATATATTTCTTTTAGTTTGTGTTTTTTTTATAAAAAAATGTTGCATTCAGACAACAAAAGTTGGGGTCTTGCTAAGATTTCTTCAAAAAAATCTTTACCATCTATGTATAGAAAAAAGAAAAAGGGTATAGATTAATATGTCTATGTACCGACCGAACCAATGACTATTCATGATTCCATAATTGAATCAATTCCATACTGGTTCCAAATTAGAGGAATGTTATGGTAAAACTTCGTTTGAAACGATGTGGTAGAAAGCAACGTGCGACTTGAAGGACACGATTCGGTGTGGATTCTTATTTTTATATCCGCCATTTTATATAGGAATGAAGGTGCTCTTGGCCCGACATCATTTGTTCTGTTCTACTAGAACCCCTTTTTGTTGGGTTGTAATGTAATATAGTACATGATGGAGCTCGAGTAGAAAGTATTGATTTATCTTTCAGGGACAAGGATCTAGGGTTAATGCCAATCAATAAATTGGAACAACTTCGTAAGTATATCATCAATATAAAAATTGAAAGGATCCGATTCGGGCAAGTTTTCAATTCAAAAGGAAAATTTGTTAGAATTGATAAAACTCTTTCGATTCAAAGTGTATCACACGGGAATCAACCGTTCATATGATTCTTTGATAGAGATAGAAAGAAATCACAAAAAGGGGTATGTTGCTGCCATTTTGGGGGGATTAAGAAGCACCGAAGTAATGTCTAAACCCAATGATTTAAAACAAAGAAAAGGGATCCCAGAACAAGGAAACGCCGTTTCAATTGTCTCCATAACTGGATCAGAATAAAGAATCCAAATCCAAATGGATTAGATTGTATTTTAAACGAGACAAACAAAAGGGGTGTTAAAGACCATTCAATAAATGAAAAAAATTGACTAAAGATTTTATTTTCTTTTGAGCTATTTGAGAATTATCCAACTTGAGTTATGAGTACAAATGATTTTTTTCTTTTTTTCGGGAAGGAGAAAGAAAAAATGAGTTAAATATTAGTCTAATTTCTTTTTGACATTCATTAGAATTCTATACATAGACAAAATCTCAAATCATTTTTTCTCGAGCCGTACGAGGAGAAAACTTCCTATACGTTTCTAGGGGGGGTCTTGTTCAGTTACTTACATCTATCCCAATGAGCCGTCTATCGAATCGTTGCAATTGATGCTCGATCCCGAAGAGAAGGAAGAGATCTTCGGAAAGTGGGTTTTTATGATCCGATAAAGAATCAAAGTTATTTAAACGTTCCTGCTATTCTATATTTCCTTGAAAAGGGTGCTCAGCCTACAGGAACTGTTCGGGATATTTTAAAGAAGGCGGAGGTTTTTAAGTAAGCCCCAATTAAGTAAGCCCTAATCAAATGAAATTCAATTAAGGAAAAGGGGGGGGGTAGTTATTCATAATCCAATTTTGTATAACTTTTCTATACTATGTTTTTTTATTCCCCCCTTTATTGGGGCTCTTTTGGTATCTATTTCTCATTGCTTCCATAGAATCTCATGTTCTATAACGAGAAAACCCTAGTTG